GTTAATTACATTTACATAAGTTTTAAACTTTTATTTTGATTCAAAATAAGTTTTATCTTTTCTCCTACCTTCAGAAAAACGAACCTCACTATCGTTAGCTTTTTCTGAAAGGTAACTATCTCAGTTTCATTTTCATATAGAATCTTTGAAAAAGACTTTCCTCTCTAAGAAAGAAAGGACTTACTATCTTTGGGATCTGATGCTACACCGCTGCTCAATACCTTAGTGGATCAACTCTATTACATAAGTTGATTCCTAACTTATATCTCATATCATGACATAAGTAAGCAGTTTTTTCTTATTGTATCGGCCAAAAATCTCACTAGTTGATCTTTACGGCGCTTCCCCTATCAATTAGATCTTTTATCTATCCATAGAATATAGTATTATAGGCATATCTATTTCTTCTTTTTTTGGCTTTTATGAAGTCTCTTTCCTTGCTACAGCTAATAAAAATCGTTGCTTTGTACGATACATATGTAGAAAGCCTATCCTCTAGTATTTACTAGCGTATTTTATCTTTCTTTCCCTCTTTCTATAGTGGAGATAGTCGCACGTAATGACAGATCACGGCCATATTATTAAAAGCTTGTGGTAAGAATGGGTTTCGTTCTAGTGCCCGGAAATAATATTCCAAAGCTTTTGTATGTTCTCCGTTACTTGTGTGGATAAGGCCTATGTTATACAGTATATAACTTCGATCATAGGGATCAATTTCGAGTCTCATAGCTTCATAATAATTCTGTAAAGCTTCTGCATAATTTCCTTCGGATTGAGCTGACATCCGTTACGGTCGTTCATTCTCTATTCAAAGAATCCCCGTTTCAGAACCGTACGTGAGATTTTCATCTCATACGGCTCCTCCCTTCTGTGCATAATGAATGATAATAATCCATGGAACCAAAATAATATTGAAATATTCTCATTATGAACTGACAGGGACTAGTGTTTTTACAAGAAATCTCTAGCCAGCCTTCCTGCAAGAGGTCTTTTCTTAACACTAATCGTGTTGTTGCTAGATAGAAAAGGTTACTCCAACAATTTCTTTGTCCTCAACGCCCCCTATTTCCAGGAATTAGTCACTTCAACAGTCTTTGATGGTTATATAGGTATCCAAAGTACAAACGAGATGGATGTTTGTTGTCCCAACCATTCTTGTTAGTTCCGATCCCGATAAGGAAAGGGATAATTTATAACAAAGTTTTTTTGTTGATTCCTAGGTGTAGTGCTTCTTCCCCTATGCCGCCTATTGGTACTGATGGAGTAGGATTGACCTCTAATACAGAAAGGAACCTATAGGTGTAACCTTTCGCTCAATACTAGATTAGAAAATGGAAGCATCTGAGGCTGCATCAATCGGGGATACACAATAGAAGGAATTGTTCTATTTCCAAACTTCACCTTCAAGAAGCGTAGATTTTTTTCAGGTTTATTGAAATAAACGCTTTTCGGTTTATACCGAATCCAACCCTGCATGCCTTTACTCGTAAGACGTAGAACACTAAATAGAATCAAATCGCACCATCTCTATAATAGGTAAATGCCTCTTTTTCTCCGGAAGTTGTCGGAATTATTCGTAATAAGATATTGGCCACAATTGAAGAGGTCTTATCAATAAAATTTCCATTTATCCGTGATCTAGGCATAGTTCGCAATCCATTCTATAATTCTTCTCATTACCTCGCGTGGGAAAAGAATCCCACAAAAAAAGGAATTGTATAGGACGAAATAACATAAAAAAAGACTCGTTCTAAACATGAAATTTCTTTTTCCTACAGATTATGATAACTCGAAAAGTTTTTTATTATGATTAAAAGAGGAAAAAGAATCGAATAATCATTCTATGATAAAAATACCATTCATTTTAATATTTCGAATTGTTATAATCGGTTGGTGGTACCTATACTGCAAAAATATGCATGGCTCGCTATTCACCCGATTTCTGGGTCATAATCATAAAATTATGTTGGAGAGATGGCCGAGTGGTTGAAGGCGTAGCATTGGAACTGCTATGTAGGCTTTTGTTTACCGAGGGTTCGAATCCCTCTCTTTCCGCACCTTCGCCTAATTCAAGAGCGTTATTGACCACAATGGATCAAATAACAAGGAATAGGATTATTCCAATAGGTGGACCTTTCTTTGAAATTCATTCTCTATTCCTAATTGGGGTGGTACGAAAAATACTAATTTAAGGGTAGCCAAGACATACAAATATCCCCGTGGATCCATTTATGATACATGAATGGGAAAAATCTCCGGAGCAAACCCCTTAGCTTCGGTCGATTTACTTCAGCGAAAAGGGGGCAAAATTCCCCGAATCCTTGCCGTTTTAGTTAGGTTCAAGTCTGGCGGGAATAATATTCTACGACTAGCAACTCATTTATTTGCAAACCGACCCACTTACTATCTATTATTTGATTGACTAACCCCTTATATTGGGATGAGTGAAGAGTCAAATGTTTTGGCAATTCTTCATGGGAGGATGAATCCAGATAATTTTGAATCAGAGCTTTGGATTTTTGTTCATCCCTCGTCGTAATAATATCTCGGGGTTTACAGCGATAACTTGGTATATCTACTATATGGCCATTAACTAAAATATGTCTATGGTTAACTAATTGCCGAGCTCCAGGAATGGTCGAAGCCATACCCAATCGAAAAAGTATGTTATCCAAACGCATTTCAAGTAATTGTAGTAAAACCTGACCAGTTGACCCTTTGGCTTTTCCGGCGATACGAACATATTTGAGTAATTGTCGCTCTGTCAGACCATAATGAAACCGCAATTTTTGTTTTTCTTCTAGACGAATACGATATTGAGACTTTTTCCCAGAACGCGATTGATTTCTAAGATCATTTCCGGGTTTAGGCCTTTTACTAGTTAGTCCCGGTAAAGCCCCCAGACGGCGTATTTTTTTGAAACGAGGCCCTCGGTAACGAGACATAAAAACTCCTTTTTTATTTACAAAATAAACCGAAATTAAGACTGAACTAAACGATAAACGAAAAAAATCTACGGAAGTTAAGTACTGTACTACAAAGAAGAATTAGATGAATTGTATCAATATTCAGACTCTTTTGTATATATAGCAAGGTAGGCATACTTTGTCCTAATTTGTTCTATAGAGATCTAACCAAGCGCTTGAATCCGTTTTTTATTCATAGTTGGAAGTTCTTACGACATAATAGATCCGCTATTTTTGAGAAAAAGAAAGAAGTCTTTTTAATATTCCTTGAGTTCAAGGAGACATTATTAATAATGTAAAAAGTATAAAATAGAACAAAGAGAGAAAAGCCGGCTATCGGAATCGAACCGATGACCATCGCATTACAAATGCGATGCTCTAACCTCTGAGCTAAGCGGGCTCACATAACAGAAATTGTGTTGTGCATAGGAATTCAGTCAACTACTTAGCTATTCCAAATAGATAATGAATATGAATAGAGAAAAAATGAATACTGAATAGAATGTTATTTTATAACAATCAATATATAATATAACATAAGAATTAATATAACGATAAATAGAATGATAGATGATATCAAAATTTTCAATGGGAAGAAATTTTTCCTTTTTTCTTTTCCATGATTCTCTTTTATATTTAGAATGAATATTATTATCAATATCTTAATTCTAAATTATTAGAAATTAAGAAAAAATATGGCATTCTAAATATAAAAGAGAATCGAACGCTCAAGTATTTCAAATCGCGTGGGAAAAGTGAGAGGAAGAGAGGAATATATATGTGGTATATATCCATCCATATTGAATTGCGGATACATCAATGATAGAATCATTTCTGATTAAACCAAATATGGGTCCAGGTCCTTCAATAGATAAGAAAGCAAATAAATAAAAGAAGAGTAAAGAGAGAAACCCTTTAGATAGATAAGCTGTCTCTAATGAATTCAATGGTTAACGGTTCCAGCATAAACGAAAGAAAGAAGGGGATGGCATCCCAGCGAGATCTTCGTCTCAAACTAAAAAGGGGATATGGCGAAATCGGTAGACGCTACGGACTTGATTGGATTGAGCCTTGGTATGGAAACCTACTAAGTGATAACTTTCAAATTCAGAGAAACCCTGGAATTAAAAATGGGCAATCCTGAGCCAAATCCTGTTTTCAGAAAAAAAATTAAGGGATTTATGAAAGCGAGAATAAAAAAAGGATAGGTGCAGAGACTCAATGGAAGCTGTTCTAATGAATGGAGTGGACTGCGTTGGTAGAGGAATCCTTCTATTCCATTTTCATTTAAACTCCATAAAGAATGAGGGATGAACCTATATACGATACGTACGTATACATACTGAAATATCAAAGATTCTATTAATGCCGCCCTAACTATATTTTTTACATAAAAAAAGGAAGCATTTTTGTGAATCTATTCCAAGTTGAAGGAAGAATTGAAAATTCAGTGATCAAACCATTCACTCCATAGTCTGATAGATCTTTTGACGAACTGATTAATCGGACGAGAATAAAGATAGAGTCCCGTTCTACATGTCAATATAAATACCGACAACAATGAAATTTATAGTAAGAGGAAAATCCGTCGACTTTATAAATCGTGAGGGTTCAAGTCCCTCTATCCCCACAAAAAGGACCGTTTTACTCCCTAACTATTTATTTATACTTCTTTCTATTCTTTTTTCTTTTCGGCAGCGCCCCCAAATTAGCTATATTTCTTGTACTATTTCACAAAAGGATCGGAGCAGAAAAGCCTCTCTCGTATCACAAGTCTTGTGGTATATATGTAAAAAAGAAAATCTATTATCAAGGAATCCTCGTTTGAATCATTCACAGTTCACATCATTATTTTCAACTGAAAAAGTTTTCTTTTTTAAAGATTCTCGAAATTCCAGGGCCTGGGTAAGAGTTTGTAATGCTTTTTTATTCTCTTGAATTGACATATACCCAAGCCCTCTAGTAGGATGGGCATGGTGCCTCAAGAAGGGTTGGGATAGCTCAGTTGGTAGAGCAGAGGACTGAAAATCCTCG